GGAAATCCGCGAATCTAGAAATTCATTTCGGACAATTGAACCTTCTCAAACTGTTTCTTCTTAAGAACCAAAAATATTTGTGCCAAAATAACAGATGCCAAGAAGAACAAAAGGCCTTGGACACGGAATGGATCTTGAAGTACTATTTCCGCATCTCCTTGACCAAATCCACCCACATTAGGATTACTCGTTAATGGCTGATCAAGTTTGATAGATTCGCCTTCGGAAACAAGAAGTTCTGGCCCTGGTGGAATAATATCAACCACTTGACGTTCATCTGACGCATCCGATATGGTTATTTCGTACCCCCCTTTTTCTTTTCGTATGATTTTACTTACTACACCAGCCGCTGTAGCATTATAAACTGTATTGTTACTCTTGCTCCCATCGGGATAAATCTGACCCCTTCCTCTGTTCCCGCCTACATATATGGGATATTTTAAGAAGTGAACATCTTTATTAGTAGCGGGGTCCGGGGAAAGAATAGGAAAGGTGACTTCACTATATTTCTGACCAGAAACAGGACCTATCACAAGAATATTTTTTTTATTGGGGCGATAGCTCTGAAAAGACAGATTGCCTATCTTTTCTTTCATCTCGGGCGAAATACGATCGGGAGGCGCTAATTCAAATCCCTCAGGTAAAATAAGAACAGCCCCCACATTCAAACCTCCCCTTTTACCATTAGCAAGAACTTGTTTAACTTGCATATCATAAGGAATTCGAACAACTGCTTCAAATACAGTATCAGGAAGTACCGCTTGCGGAACCTCAATATCCACGGGCTTATTAGCTAAATGGCAATTGGCACATACAATACGTCCGGTCGCTTCTCGTGGATTTTCATAACCCTGCTGTGCAAAAATGGGATATGCATTTGAAATGGATGTCCGAGCTATGATATATATCATCAGCGATACGGAAATAGATCGAATAATCTCTTTCTTTATCCAAGAAAAGGTGTTTTTAGTTTGCATGGTCCAATCATTGATCCCGAAAATTTCTACAATAAAATTAGGTAGGTCGCTTGTATAGTTCCCTATCCACAATTCTGCTATTTACTTTATTGAAATCATTTTACTGGAATATAAGGAGTAGGAGAAATCCCTGTAGGGTAGAAAGAGTAAGTACGTCTTAAAATGGAAATGCTTTGCTTATGTACCTTATGTTACAAAATAACAAATATTCTAGTTAGATCAGTCATTCATTGAATGATAAATCACTACAAGTGATGGAGATATACGATTTAAATAACGGAAGATCCAATATTTTAAAATTGTATCCAGAATGACTGGAAAAGTAGAAACAAGACCCGATATAATTTGATCGTTGTGAGCAAATCCAAAATCTTTGTAGACATAGCCAATCATTAGTTCCCAACCATGGGGCGAATGGAATCCGATACATAAATCAGTTAATAAAAGAATAGAAAAAGCTTTTATTGTGTCACTTAAGTTATATAGGAATTCTTGAACCCAAGAGTTAAGAATAGCAAGTTCTTCATTACCCAGAATAGAATAACCACTTAAAATAATGAAAGAGGTTATATTTGTCGATAAGTGCAAAATCATATGGATATGATCCTCATTGTGCATCTTGATCAATTGGATCGTTTCTTTGTGGATTCCTATACGAAGTGTTTGTAGATGTGTTTCCGGGTATTCTTTTATCATTTCGTCCAAGAGTAAGAGTTCTTCCAATTCGATGAATTTTTCTAGAATACTCTTTTCTTGAATATCAGTCAAAAAAGTTTCGGATTGCCTAGTATTCCACCAATTAGTAATCCAAAATGCAAGACTTTTATTAAATGAGAGAGAGATCCACCAGGGCAAAAATACTATAGATGTAAGATATAGAAGAGGAAGAAATGCTTTCTTTTTTACCATTTTTTCATCTTTGAATTGTTAATGAACCCACCTCATTTGTTGAATCTATGTGATCTACTATTTCTATTAACCCTAAGTTCTATTACAGGGCATCGGACCTATGAATCTATTCCCTGTTTTTTATTTGTGATTCAGTAGTTAGTCCTTGAATTTAGAAAGAATACAGAAATAGAATAAGAGCCCGTTTCAAATGAAGAAATAAGAAAAAATCTTGTTTCCAGATACCTCAATTGAATTGATCAAATTCGAAGCCCTTTTCGATAAATGCTTGAAAGAACCAATTCAAGCAAGTAATGAATAGCAAGTAATGAATATTATTTCAAGCAAGTAATGAATATTATTCGGATTTTAAGCCAAAAGAACTCCCTTTGTCTTTTCTATCAAAAAAGAAAATCTTTCGAAAAAAAAAATGGCCGGCTACCCCACAGTTCTAGTCCAGGAAAAATGGAGAGAGATTTATTAAGAATATTGTGATCTACCGATCATAAATTCAAAACCTAATGTAATGATCAAAAATGAGTGGCAAAACAAGACAGAAAAGTTATCCTTATAAGAGATCCAAGCAATCTTTTGCCTTTGATCATTAAGAAAAACAAAAGAAAAGATAAAAAAAAAGAAAAGTCGATTGACAAAAGAAAGGAGAGAGAATTTCCAAGATATGATCTATTTGTATCTAACCTATCAATTCATATTGAAAATAAAAAGAGAAATCCTTTATTCCGAAATGTTTTGATATACGAGATGAATCTATTATTTTATTTCGATTTGTTACTTTTACTTGTTTTTTAGTAAATTGAGTTGAGTGGATTTCCATACGCATAAATTCTTTTTTATGCATACAAAAAAAATTTCGTTTTATGGATGTTCCATATACGTATACTTTGGCTCGAATGAACGTTCTGAAAAAATTTTATTAAGCTATGCTATGCTGAAGAAAGAACAGAGAATTCTTTCATTTTTTCCCTGCCGCTGGGAAAGAATTTCTTCTTCAGTTCAAGTTCATTTCAAAATACTTCAATCGGTACGCGCAAGAAATAGGCCAATTCGGCGGCTTTTTGCTCAATTTCACGCGGAGTCAAATTCTCATCAGTACGCGTCAAGGGAACGGCCCCCTGTCCTTTGATTTCCATATAAAGGACACGACGAGCAGAAATACCCTCTTTAACTTCGATTCGGATGGACTGAATATCTTTCATACGAAATCGTAGAAAGATGCGACGATTTTTTCCAGGAAATCCCCAACGAAAAATACACACTATTCCTTCTTTTCTATCGAATCGATCATAGCCACTACCTACATTCCACGAGATTGTGCACCACAAATAGGAACTAATAAAGAGACCCGCGATACCGTAGAAAGACATCACGATCCCTTGTGGAAAAAAAAGAATTTGTTGAGACGGAACTAAAGATATCAAATTCTTACCGAGATAACTGGAAGATCCAACTAATACGAATCCTAGTGAACCTAAAAAAAGGATAAAGGCCCAGCAGAAATTACTTATTTTTCGAGACCCCACTATAAGTTCTATCCATATATGTTCTGATCGACAACTCATACTAGATCCAGTTGCATTTTATTGGAATTGAGAAAATAGTCCAAATGAATTTGACTTTCGTTTTTTTGTTTCCGAAGTAACTCTCATCAACTAGTGTCATTCGAATGTAAGCCTTTAGGAGTAATTCATCTAATTGGTTAGATCAAATTGGTTAGGTCTAAAATAAGAATATCCCTTTTATATGATCTCCTATAGATATCCACATATAGATACATTGACTTTCCATTTCCTACATCCACCTCGATTCCGATCTATTTGAAAATTGCTATAATTTATTTACCCATATATTTACGCATACATAAAAGCTATGTTCGGAGGAAACTGCCATATTCTACTAAATAGATATCTGTGTTATCTATATCTAAGTCTTGAAAAAAAATAGATAAGATTTGCACCTATCGAATCTAAAAAATCTTGTTTTTTTGAACATGAAGAGATAAAGAAGCCATTGCAATTGCCGGAAATACTAGGCCCACTAAAGGCACAAAGAAAGAGGGTAAGTTGTTAAAAATTATCATAGAATGGGTACCTCGATTTAATATTTGTACCTGTTATTGTTAGAAAGATACCTTAGAATAATTATAATTCGTATATAATTATATTGAGTATATCGAAGTGACTATATATATTAAATAATAAGTGTAAGGAATGGATAATTAAATAAATGAGACTTATTCTTCTTTATCTTTCTACATGAAATATAGAAATATACGTATGATAATCTATTCTATTCTTGTCTTCAAATTCGAATTCAATTCGAATTTTTATTTTATTTAATAAATAAAAAATAAAGAGTTTCTTACAAATTCACGAAGGATTCGTTAGAATTCAATCCAACAACAGGATTCTTAGTAAAAATAGAGATTCTCGGAAGATATAGTAGAAAGAAAAGATACTCTATATCTATCTTTTCTATATTTGAATTATATATACTATACATACAAAGCAAGAAGGAAAGATGACCTTCGGTTTATTTTATTTGCCTTGCCCAATTTGAATTTTGAAGAAGGAACCATTTTTTTTTTATCTTGTTGCTAGAGGTTTCCTAATTCATAATCAGGAATATCGGTAGAAAAAAAAAGAATTATCCGCACGATTCTTTCTACAATTTACAATTAAATATTATGATTATGTCACCAAAGAAAAAAGAAAGTCTTCTTTAGAATTTTTACTTTGATTCCGATAAACTACCTAATTGTTCGCTACAAATACAAAAATGTAACTAAATAAAATAAAAATAATTTGACTTAAGGCTCCACTTAACTTAATAAGTGAATTTTAATTCAAAGGAAAAAAAGCGTGAAGCTTAAATAACTCACTCAGAACACCCTTTAAAGGATTACGTGGTACGATTGGATCGAATAAGCCCTTATGGAATAAATATTCAGCCGCTTGTGAACCTTCAGGTACTATCTTATTCAATGTTTGTTCAATTACTCTTTTACCTGCGAATGCAATGTAAGCATTAGGTTCGGCAATAATAATATCCCCCAACATCCCAAAACTAGCCGTTACCCCACCAGTAGTAGGAGATGTAAGGATTGATACATAGAAT